GTTTCATTTCTTCTGGAACAATCACAAAAACCTTTTTGATTATGGATCTACTACCAGAAATTCAATGCGTAATCTCAGCATTCAATGTGTATTCCTGAATAATCTAATTTTTCAATTATTCAACCATTTCATTTTACCAAGCTCAACGTTAACCAGATTAGTCAACATTTATACGTTTCGATGCAACAATAAGATGTTATTTGTAACAAGTAGTTTTGTTGGTTGGTTAATTGGTCACATTTTATTCATGAAATGGGTTGGATTGGTCTTAGTCTGGATACGGCAAAATCATTCTATTCGATCTAATAAGTACCTTGTGTCAGAATTGAGAAATTATATGGCTCGAATCTTTAGTATTCTCTTATTTATCACCTGTGTCTACTATTTAGGCAGAATGCCGTCGCCTATTGTCACTAAGAAACTGAAAGAAACCTCAGAAACAGAAGAAAAGGGAGAAAGTGAGGAAGAAATCGATGTAGAAACAACTTCCGAAACGAAGGCGACTAAACAGGAACAAGGGGGATCCACCGAAGAAGACCCTTCCCTTTGTTCGGAAGAAAAAGAGGATCCGGACAAAATAGATGAAACGGAAGAGATCCGGGTGAATGGAAAGGAAAAAACAAAAGATGAATTCCACTTTAAAGAGACATCCTATAAGGATAGCCCTGTTGACGAAGATTCTTATCTTGATGGGTATCAAGAGAATTGGGAATTGGGAAGACTTAAAGAAGAAAAAAAAGAAAAGACCCATGCCCATTTCCGGTTTGAAAAACCTCTTATGACTTTTTTTTTCGATTATAAACGATGGAATCGTCCATTTAGATATATAAAAAATGATCTATTTGAAAATGCTGTACGAAATGAAATGTCACAATATTTTTTTTATACATGTCCAAGTGATGGAAAAGAAAAAATATCTTTTACGTATCCGTCAAGTTTATCAACTTTTTCAGAAATGATAGAACACAAAATTTCTTTCTACACAATGAAAAAACTAAGTCATCAAGACTTATATAATTATTGGATTTATACCAATGAACAAAAAAAGTCCAACTTAAGAAATGAATTGATAAGTCGAATAAAAGTTCTAGAAAAAGAAAAGGGATCTCTTCTTCTAAACATGCTTGAAAAAAGGGCCAGACTATACAATGATGAGAATGAAAAAGAATGCTTGTCTAAAACGTATGATCCTTTTTTGAATGGACCATATCGTGGAATAATAAAAAAGCTCGGCGCAAATATAAATGATTTAATGACTTCTAGAAAAGATTCCATAAAAATATTTTGGATAAATAAGATTCATGGTCTACTTCCTATTCCTAATAATTCCCAAGAATTTGAAAATAAAAGGAATTCATTTGATTTTGATAGGGAATTATTATCGAAGTCTAAAATAATTGATTCAGAAAGTCAATCAAAATTCTTGAAATTTTTATTCGATGTAATTAGAACCGACCCAAATAATCAAACAATAATTAAAACTAAATCTATTGGAATAGAAGAAATAAGCAAAAAAATTTCTCGATGGTCATACAAATTAGCCGATGATTTTTTTTTTATTGAAGAGCCGGAGGAAGAAGATGAGGAAGAATCGACGGAAGATCATGAGATTCGTTCAAGAAAAGCCAAACGGGTGGTAATTTATACTGATAACAATCAGAATACTAATTCTGTTACTAGTATTAATAATACTAGTAATAATGATGAAGCAGAAGAAGTGGCTTTGATACGTTACTCGCAACAATCAGATTTTCGTCGGGATATAATAAAAGGATCCATGCGTGCTCAAAGACGCAAAACGGTTACTTGGGAAATGTTTCAAGCAAATGCTAATTCCCCGCTTTTTTTGGATCGAATAAACAAAATATTTTTTTTTGATTCTTTTGATCTTTCTGAAATGATAAATTTCATTTTTAGAAATGAAGTCGGTAAAGAATCGGAATCGCAAATTTCTGATTCTTCTTTTGATAAAGAAGGGACAAAAGAACAGGAAAAAAAAGAGGAAAATGATCGAATAACAATAGCAGAAACTTGGGATAGCATTCTATTTGCTCAAGTAATGAGAGGTTTGATGTTAGTAACACAATCTTTTCTTAGAAAATATATAGTATTACCTTCATTGATAATAGCTAAAAATATGGGCCGTATGTTATTATTCCAATTTCCTGAATGGTACGAGGATTTGAAGGAATGGAATCGAGAAATGCACGTTAAGTGCACCTATAATGGTGTTCAATTATCAGAAACAGAATTTCCAAAAGATTGGTTAACAGACGGAATTCAGATAAAGATTTTATTTCCTTTTTGTCTGAAACCTTGGCGAAGACAAAGATCTAAGGTACGATCTCATTATATAGATTCAATGAAAAAACAAGTAAAAAAAGACAATTTTTCTTTTTTAACAGTATGGGGAATGGAAGCGGAACTTCCCTTTGGTTCTCCCCGAAAACGACTTTCTTTTTTTGAACCCATTTTTAAAGAACTCGAAAGAAAAATTAGAAAGCTAAAAAAACAATTTTTTCTCGTTCTAAGGGTCTTAAAGGAAAGAGAAAAATGGTCTCTACAAATTTCAAAAGAAAAAAAAGGATGGGTCATCAAAATAGTTCTTGTTATAAAGCGAATAATGAAAGAACTTGAAAAAGTAAATCCGATTTTTTCATTTGAATTGAAGAAGGTGAAAGTATATAAATCAAATAAAAATGGAAAAGATTCAAAAATAAATAATAAAATTAACCATGAATGGACCATACCAATTCGATCTATGAATTGGACAAATTATTCACTCATAGAAAAAAAAATGAAAGATCTTTATGATAGGATAATCACAACCAAGAATCAAATAGAACAAATCACAAAAGACAATAAAAAAACAGTTTTAACCTATGATGATAAAATAAAAGGATCAGAATCACAGAAATATAGTTGGCAGATATTAAAAAGAAACAATATACGATTAATACGTAAATCACATTTTTTTATAAAATTTTTCATTGAAAAAATATACATGGATATCTTGCTATGTACCATAAACATTCCCAGAATCAATATACAACTTTTTTTTGAATCAACAAAAAAAATTATCAATAAATACACTTACAACCATGAAACAAATCAAGAAAAAATTGATGAAATAAATCCAAATAGAATGAACTTTATTTCAACTATAAAAAAGTGGGTTTCAAATACTAATATTAGTAATAAAAATTTAAATAGTTATACTTGCTTGTCCCAAGCATATGTATTTTACAAATTATCACAAACCCAATTACTTAACAAGTATAACTTGAAATATATATTTCAAGATCATGAAACCCATTATTATCTTAGGGATAAAATAAAGGATTATTGTATAACACGAGGACTATTTGATTACAAATCAAGGCATAATAAAATTCAAAAGTCTGGAATGAATAACTGGAAAAACTGGTTAAAGGGTTTTTATCAATACAATTTTTCCCGGATCAAATGGTCTCGATTAGTCCCGAAAAAATGGCGAAATAGAGTCAATCAACTTCGTATGATTAAAAATAAAGACTCAATTAAATTTAATTCATATGAAAACAAAAAAGACCAATTAAGTCATTATGTAAAAGAAGATTATTCCGTAACGGTTTCGTTCAAAAAAAAAAAAATGGTTAAAAAACACTACAGATATGATTTTTTATCACATAAATATATGAATTATGAATATATTAATTATGGGGATAAGAAAAACTCCTATTTTTATGGATCAACAGTACAAGTAAAGGAGAACCGGGAGATTCCATATCTATATAATTTCAATACATCGAAACCTGACGCATTTTATCTATTGGTAAGTACAACTATTAGTGATTATCTAGAGGAAAGATATCCTATTGATACGAATATAAATCGGGATAGAAAATATTTTGATTGTAAAATTCTCCATTTTTGTCTTATAAAAAATATTGATATCGAGACTTGGACCAATGCGCATATTGGTATCAAGATTAATAAAAATACTAAGACTCAAACTAATAAGTATAAAAACAAAATGAAAAAGAAAGATATTTCGTTTCATAAAGAAATCAACTTATACAAGAAAAAAAAAAACTTTTTTGATTGGATGGGAATGAATCAAAAAAGGTTATATCATAATCCTACTATAGCAAAACTAAAATCTTGGTTCTTACCAGAATTTGTGCTACTTTTTGAAACATATAAAATTAAACCATGGATTATACCAATCCAATTTCTTCTTTTAGATTTTCATAAAAATGAAAAGATTAGTCAATATGAAAACATCAACATAAAAAAAAAAAACCTTCCCATATTATCTAATCAAAAAGAATATATTGATTTAGAAAATTCTAACCAAGAAAAAAACAAACAACAATATCCAAAATATCTTGGATATGATCTAGGAAAACAAAACGAAAAAAAAGATGTTGAAGATAATTACGCGGGATCAGACATTAAAAAACGTAGAAATAAAAAAGAATCTAAGAAGATCAAGGAAGCAGAACTAGATTTATTACTAAAAAAATATTTCCTTTTTCAATTAAGATGGGATGATTCTTTGAGTCAAAGAATGATCAATAATATTAAGGTATATTGTCTCTTACTTAGATTGACAAATGCAACGCAAATTGCTATATCCTCTATTCAAAGAGGAGAAATGCGTCTGGATGTAATGCTGATTCAAAAGGATCTTGTTCTTACAGAATTGATAAAAAGAGGAATATTAATTATCGAACCAGTTCGTTTATCTATAAAAAGGGATGGGCAATTTATTATCTATCAAACCATAAGTATTTCATTAGTTGATAAAGGTAAAGATAAAGTTAAAACTAATAAAAAATTCATAAAAAAACGAAATGTTGATAAGAATAATTTAGACAAATCCATTGCACAACATAGCGATATGCCTGTGAATGAAGAAAAAAAAAATAATTCTAATTTTCTTGTTCCTGAACATATTCTATCTCATCGACGTCGGAGAGAGTTGAGAATTCTAATTTGTTTCAATTTCTGGAATTGGAATGATATACATAAAAATCCACAATTTTGCAACGAAAACAAAATAATAAACTGTGGACAATTTTTTAATGAGGACAAGCATCTTAATAGAGATGCAAACAACTTTATTAAATTAAAATTATTTCTTTGGCCTAATTACCGATTAGAGGATTTAGCTTGTATGAATCGTTACTGGTTTGATACCCATAACAGCAGTTGTTTTAGTATGTTAAGGATATATATGTATCCCCAATCCAGAATAAGTTAATAAACTAATATTATATTTACTATATATCACCTCACATAACATATTTGATATATGGCGAAAGATGTACATATGCATATGTTATGTTACATTTTAGTACATGATATTGATTTATTTTTGGATCTAGGAATAATAAATTAGTAGAATCTTTATTAAGTAAAAAAAAAAAAAAAAAAAATAACTCTCTTTCGTGAATGTGTAAATGTATTATATTTTATTCTATCGAAATCCCATTTTATGTTTGAAATAAAAATGGGGTTTCGATAGAATAAAAAAGTATGAATAAATCTAAACTTTTGTTTATATCAGATTAAAATGACTGACATAATCATAACATAATATAATAATAATTATTATTTTTCCTGATCGGTAAAATCTAAAAAAAAAAAATAATAAAGATAGAAGAATTTTTTTATGGTCAAAAATTCATTTATTTCAGTTATTCTGCAAGACGAAAAAGAAGAAAACAAAGGGTCTGTTGAATTTCAAGTATTCAGTTTCACCAATAAAATACGGAGACTCACCTCGCATTTGGAATTGCACAAAAAAGATTTTTTATCTCAAAGAGGTCTACGAAAAATTCTGGGAAAACGTCAACGGCTGTTGGCTTATTTGTCAAAGAAAAATAGAGTAAGTTATAAAAAATTAATTAGTCAGTTAGATATTCGGGAGCTTAAAACTCGTTAATTTGAGGATTCATTTGAAATTTTTTTTTAGGTTTTTATTTTTCTAAACCTCGTTTTGAGAAATTCATGGAATAATGAATTAGGAAAGAAAAGATATGACTGTACCAGCTACAAGAAAAGATCTCATGATAGTCAATATGGGCCCTCATCACCCATCGATGCATGGTGTTCTTAGACTCATTATAACTCTCGACGGTGAAGATGTTATTGACTGTGACCCCGTATTGGGCTATTTACACAGAGGAATGGAAAAAATAGCGGAAAACCGAACAATTATACAATATCTTCCTTATGTAACACGTTGGGATTATTTAGCTACTATGTTCACCGAAGCAATAACAGTAAATGCACCAGAACAATTGGGAAATGTTCAAGTACCCCAAAGGGCCAGCTATATCAGAGTAATTATGCTAGAGCTGAGTCGTGTAGCTTCGCATTTGTTATGGCTTGGGCCTTTTATGGCGGATATCGGTGCGCAGACTCCCTTTTTCTATATTTTCAGAGAGAGAGAATTGCTATATGATCTATTCGAAGCTGCCACAGGTATGCGAATGATGCATAATTATTTCCGCATCGGAGGAATAGCTGCTGATCTACCTCATGGTTGGATAGATAAATGTTTAGATTTTTGCGATTATTTTTTAACGAGTGTTGTTGAATATGAAAAACTTATTACGCGGAATCCCATTTTTTTGGAACGAGTTGAAGGAGTGGGCATTATTGGTGGAGAAGAAGCAATAAATTGGGGCTTATCAGGACCCATGTTACGAGCTTCTGGGATCCAATGGGATCTTCGTAAAGTTGATCATTATGAATGTTACAATGAATTCGATTGGGAAGTCCAATGGCAAAAAGAAGGGGATTCATTAGCTCGTTATTTAGTACGAATTGGCGAAATGAGGGAATCCATAAAAATTATTCAACAGGCTTTAGAAGGAATTCCCGGAGGACCCTATGAGAATTTAGAAATTCGGCGCTTAGATAGAACAAGGAATTCCGAATGGAATGATTTTGAATATAGATTCATTAGTAAAAAACCTTCGCCTAATTTTGAATTGTCGAAACAAGAACTTTATGTAAGAGTAGAAGCCCCAAAGGGAGAATTAGGAATTTATTTGATAGGAGATAATAGTTTTTTCCCCTGGAGATGGAAAATTCGTCCGCCCGGTTTTATCAATTTGCAAATTCTTCCTCAGCTAATTAAAAGAATGAAATTGGCTGATATCATGACAATACTAGGTAGTATAGATATCATTATGGGAGAAGTTGACCGTTGAAATGATAATTGGCACAACAGAAGCACAAACTATCAATTATTTTTCTAAATCAGAATCCTTAAAAGAAGTCTATGGACTCATATGGCTATTTATCCCTGCTTTGACCCTTATATTGGGAATCATAATAGGAGTACTAGTAATTGTATGGTTAGAAAGAGAAATATCCGCAGCGATACAACAACGTATTGGACCCGAATATGCCGGCCCGTTGGGAATTCTTCAAGCTCTAGCGGACGGGACTAAATTACTTTTTAAAGAGGACCTCCTACCATCTAGAGGAGATATTCGTTTGTTTAGTATCGGACCGTCTATAGCAGTCATATCAATTGTATTAAGTTATTTAATAATTCCTTTTGGGTATCGACTTGTTTTAGCTGATCTCAGTATAGGTGTTTTTTTATGGATCTCCATTTCAAGTATTGCTCCTATTGGGCTTCTTATATCAGGATATGTATCGAATAATAAATACTCTTTTTTAGGTGGCTTGCGAGCTGCGGCTCAATCTATTAGTTATGAAATACCATTAACTCTATGTGTGTTATCAATATCTCTACGTGTGATTCGTTAGAACATGAACTTTGACCTCAAAATGAAATAAAGGAAAGAGGAATTAATATATTGGATAGATATAGATATTTTTATTTTTTTATTCATCAGAGTTATTCAGGTCGATGAGTTAAACCAAATAGTTATATGAGTAAAATAAAACAGCTTATCAATGTGTAGTAAAAAGAGAAAATCTCATTCCCTATATATAAGAATAAAGCAGAAGTAAACATTAAGGAGTATAAACTCTTTATCCCAAGATTGAGATTCTTTAATTAGTCATCATATCTTGAAGCGGGTACATCAACTGTATGGGATTACTGTCTTGTATGTATTACCATACAGGAGATCAATCAAAAATTCAGTGGACGGTTAGGAACACCAAGGTACACAAAGGATTAGTAATAGAGATAATGTAAGGTATCAAAAAAGAGGTATTTTCACATAAAACGAATCATAAGATGATAGGGGCTTTAAGTTGGTAGAAATGATCAAGCAGTACTTCCCCACGATTCCGATCTAGAGTATGCTCCTAGTCACTGATTAAAGAAATAACTATCAAGAACGAATTAATCCTTTATTCTCAGGAATACCTCTTACGAGAAAGAAGAACAGGAACAAAAGAAATAGAATATAAAAAGATCTTTATTTATTTTTTCCTACATATATACCAATATATATGTATATATGAAATTCTTATTCTTTAATGATTCAGTAAAGAATGTCTAATTCTTTTTATCTCTTGATCTAACGAGTATTTTATTGAAAGATTAAGTTATTACCGAAGATTTAATTATAAGGGATGAGATCAATTCGGAAGCGCCCTTTTTTTGTTATTCTAGCAGACAGAATTCCATTGGTCTAATTTTTGGGACTCTACACGATATTTTTATTCTATCTACCCCACCCCACAAAAATACCTATAATAATACCGAACCAGTCCTTACATTTATTTGTACGCGGCCATAGAGGAGCCGTATGAAGCTGAGGTCTCATGTACGGTTTTGGAATAGCGGTGAGAACAGTTATGTTATTATCGACTATGATTATCGAACAGTTCAAGTACAGTTGATATAGTTGAGGCGCAGTCAAAATATGGTTTTTGGGGGTGGAATATGTGGCGTCAACCTATAGGGTTTATCGTTTTTCTAATTTCTTCTCTAGCAGAATGCGAGAGATTACCTTTTGATTTACCAGAAGCAGAAGAAGAATTAGTAGCAGGTTATCAAACCGAATATTCTGGTATCAAATATGGTTTATTTTATATTGCTTCTTATCTAAATCTCTTAGTTTCTTCATTATTTGTAACAGTTCTTTATTTAGGTGGGTGGAATTTATCTATTCCATACATATCTGTTCCTGAACTTTTCGGAATAAATGAAATTGCTAGAGTCTTTGGAATAACAATTGGTATCTTTATTACATTAGCTAAAGCTTATTTGTTTCTTTTTATATCTATCACAACAAGATGGACTTTACCCAGGATGAGAATGGACCAACTATTAAATCTTGGATGGAAATTTCTTTTACCTATTTCTCTAGGTAATTTATTATTGACAACGTCTTCCCAACTTGTTTCACTATAAATAACACAATACGATAATGGTATTCTAGACTCATAACCTCTCTTAAACAAGAGAAAGAAACATCAACTTATTCGTGGATATCTACAATATGTTTCCTATGGTGACTGGGTTCATGAATTATGGTCAACAAACAATACGAGCCGCAAGGTATATTGGTCAAAGTTTCATAATTACCTTATCCCATGCAAATCGTTTACCTGTAACTATTCAGTATCCTTATGAAAAGTCGATCACATCAGAACGTTTCCGTGGTCGAATCCACTTTGAATTTGATAAATGTATTGCTTGTGAAGTATGTGTTCGTGTGTGCCCCATAGATCTACCTGTTGTTGATTGGAGATTTGAAGGAGATATTAAAAATAAAATATTGATTAACTATAGTATAAATTTTGGTGTCTGTATATTTTGTGGTAACTGTGTCGAATATTGTCCCACTAACTGTTTATCAATGACTGAAGAATATGAACTTTCTACTTATGATCGTCACGAATTGAATTATAATCAAATCGCTTTGGGTCGGTTACCAATGTCAGTAATTGGAGATTACACAATTCAAACAGTTATGAATTCGACTCAAATAAAAATAGACAAAGGTAAATATTTTGATTCAAGAACAATTACCAATTAGTAAGATTTTATTTTTCTATTTTGATAGAAAGGATCCAAGCTTCTTTATTTATTTTTTTTTTTTTAGTCAATGTAACTAGAAAGTAAAACGATAACTATTGATTGTTGAGAATAGCGGGTTTATTTAATATTTTTCGTTTTGATTTGGAAATATAAGATTCTAACTCTTCTTTTCTTCTGAATAAATTAAAATGAAAAAGTTGAGTTGGCCCAATAACTTTATCTACATTAATCTATATTACAATCTATAATGCATTACAACATTAAGATTTTATTTAGGAACGGTATCATAGACAATTAAAAAAATAGGCTAATTTTTACTTCCTGGACTATTCAGTAAGGTCATGAAATCCTTCGATTTATTTATTTATTTTCTTATTTCATACATAATGGATTTACCTGGATCAATACATAATATTGTTGTAGTATTTCTGGGATCAGTTCTTATATTTGGGGGCCTGGGAGTAGTATTATTTACCAATCCAATTTATTCTGCCTTTTCGTTGGGATTGGTTCTTGTTTGTATATCCTTATTCTATATTCTATCGAATTCTTATTTTATAGCTGCTGCACAACTTCTTATTTATGTGGGAGCCATAAATGTCTTAATCATATTTGCTGTAATGTTCATAAATAGCTCAGAATATTCCAATGTTTCCCGCCTTTGGACCCTTGGAGATGGGGTTACTTCACTGGTTTGTACAAGTATTTTTTTTTTTTTTTCACTAATTATTACTATCCCAAATACGTCATGGTACGGAATTCTTTGGACTACAAGATCAAACCAGATTCTAGAACAGGACCTAATAAGTTATGTTCAACAAATTGGAATTCATTTATCAACAGATTTTTATCTTCCATTTGAACTCATTTCTATAATTCTTTTAGTTTCTTTAATAGGTGCAATTACTATGGCTCGTCAATCATAAATACTTATGATTTAAAAAATTTTTAGAATTCTAAATTTGAAATAAAATAAAAAAGGTGTAAAGGTTTAAGATTTTTAGTTAAATCTATTGCCAATACCTTCTATTGTTCTGTAATATTTTGTTCTATATCTAGTCAATGAAATCAGTTGAATTGTTAGTCATATTTAAATGAATCTAAATTGATGAGGAGTTAGTCAATGATGTTCGAGCATGTACTTTTTTTGAGTGTCTATTTATTTTCTATCGGTATCTATGGATTAATCACAAGTCGAAACATGGTTAGAGCACTTATGTGTCTTGAGCTTATACTAAATTCAGTTAATATCAATCTCGTAACATTTTCTGATTTATTTGATAGTCGCCAATTAAAAGGAGACATTTTCTCAATTTTTGTTATAGCTATTGCAGCGGCTGAAGCTGCTATTGGATTAGCTATTGTTTCATCGATCCATCATAACAAAAAATCAACTCGTATCAATACAAGCAAATTTGTTGAATAATTAAATTAGTCGTAATCATTCATTATGTAATCATTGATTTTCATTATATAAATTATATAATAATAAAATAATAATTTATATTAATTTGTTAGATTTATTCAAATTTAAAATGGAATTAAAATTCCATTAATATTAATGAAATATTGTATTATTTGTTGACCAATTTGAATTCAGATGTGCGACTTGTATTGTATGACTGTGGTTGTTGAAAGAGAAATCAAAGTATCTTGGCACTTTTTCATGAACAAATTTAGAAATATATTGATTCTTAAAAAAATTAATAAATCATTGATTCATCTGGTGTCTACAATATAAACATATAATTAATTTACTACCATTTATTTTTACCATACCAGATCGAAAATTTCTTATGTTCAAAACGGGAATTTATAGATTTAATGTCACATTCAGTAAAAATTTATGATACATGTATAGGGTGTACTCAATGTGTGCGCGCCTGCCCTACAGATGTATTGGAAATGATACCTTGGGACGGATGTAAAGCTAAACAAATTGCTTCCGCACCAAGAACCGAGGATTGTGTAGGTTGTAAGAGATGTGAATCCGCTTGCCCGACAGACTTTTTGAGTGTCCGTGTTTATTTATGGCATGAAACAACTCGCAGCATGGGTCTATCTTATTAATTGATACGTGATACGTTACAAAAACTCCACTTGAATCATTTGATTCCTCATTTACCGACAAAAGCCCGTACTCGATAAAATCAATATATTATTCCGAGCACGGGCTTTTCTGGTCAAAGCGTATCTTGTCTTTATCACGAGTCATTTTCCTTGGTTTTGGTTAACAATACTTGTTGTTTTGCCTATATTCGCGGGTTCTTCCATTTTTTTTCTTCCCCATAAGGGGAATAAGGTGTTTCGATGGTATACTACATGTATATGCTTATTAGAACTCCTTTTAACGACCTATGCATTCTGTTATCATTTCCAATTGGACGATCCCTTAATCCAATTGGAAGAAGATTGGAAATGGATAAATATTTTGGATTTTCACTGGAGACTGGGAATCGATGGGCTTTCCGTGGGACCCATTTTACTGACAGGATTTATTACTACTTTAGCTACTTTAGCGGCTTGGTCAGTTACTCGAAATTCACGATTATTCCATTTCTTTATGTTAGCAATGTACAGTGGTCAAATAGGATCATTTTCTTCTCGAGACCTTTTACTTTTTTTTATCATGTGGGAGTTAGAATTAATTCCTGTTTACTTACTTTTATCCATGTGGGGAGGAAAGAAGCGCTTATACTCGGCTACAAAGTTCATTTTGTACACTGCGGGGGGTTCTATTTTTCTATTAATAGGAGTTCTAGGTATGGGTTTATATGGCTCCATTGAACCGACATTAGATTTTGAAAGACTTGCTAATCAATCATATCCTATGGCATTGGAAATAATATTCTATTTTGGCTTCCTTATTGTTTATGCTGTCAAATCGCCGATCATACCCCTACATACATGGTTACCAGATACCCATGGAGAAGCACATTACAGTACATGTATGCTTCTTGCCGGAATTTTATTAAAAATGGGAGCATATGGATTGATTCGGATCAATATGGAATTATTACCCCGTGCTCATTCCATATTTTCTCCGTGGTTGGTGATAGTGGGAACAATACAAATAATCTATGCGGCTTTAACCTCTTTTGGTCAACGCAATTTAAAAAGGAGAATAGCCTATTCCTCTGTATCTCACATGGGTTTCACAATTATAGGAATTGGTTCTATAACCAACATGGGACTAAATGGAGCCATTCTACAAATACTTTCTCATGGATTTATTGGTGCTGCACTTTTTTTCTTGGCAGGAACCTGTTGTGATAGAATACCTCTTGTTTCTCTCGACGAAATGGGGGGGATAGCTGTCCCGATGCCGAAAATATTTACAATGTTCAGTAGCTTTTCGATGGCCTCTCTTGCATTGCCAGGGATGAGTGGTTTTGTTGCAGAATTAGTAGTATTTTTTGGAATAATTACCAGCTCAAAATATCTTTTAATTCCAAAAGTACTAATTACTTTTGGAATGGCAATTGGAATGATATTAACTCCTATTTATTTATTATCTATGTTACGTCAGATGTTCTACGGATACAAGTTATTCAATGTTCCAAATTCTAATTTTGTGGATTCTGGACCACGAGAACTTTTTGTTTCGATCTGTCTCTTTTTACCAATAATAGGTATTGGTATTTATCCCGATTTCGTTCTCTTACTATCAGTTAACAAGGTACAAGCTATCTTATCTAATTATTTTTTATAGATAGTTTTTATTAATGAGACGGCAAGTCTTATAATTCTGTAAAATAAAGTGAATTAGAGTTGTAATGAGATGTATCTCGAGTTTTTGCGAACCATTTTATTTCTGGAGTCAAGTGGTTCGCAAAAACTCGAGATACATATGAGATGATGTTCTTATGTTATGTATCGTTTATTCAATTAGATGTTAATGTGAATGAACCATAACTATGTAAACCTATTCCTAATAGATTGATCCCAAAATAACATATCCAAATTATAAGAAATCCTATAGAAGCCGCAAGTGCCGAATGTGTATCTTGTAAACTTTTATTTGTTCTAGTATGTGAATAAATCGCGAATATGATCCAAGTAATAAATGCCCAAGTTTCCTTAGGGTCCCAATTCCAATAAGATCCCCAAGCCTCATTAGCCCATACTGCTCCAGAAAGAATGCCTATGGTTAAAAAGGTAAAGCCTAAACTAATGACACGATAACTCCAATAATCTAAACGCTGAGTCAATTGATATTTGTAATAATTTCGAAATGAAATAAAAGAAGTGTTTTTAAAAACACTTCTTTTATCATTCAAATATTCGACTTCGCCAACGATAAATGATTTAATTACTAAATTCTTGCTTTTAAAAAACATATCGATGTTTTTTCGAAATGTAACGACTAAAAGAGCGACTGATAATAATGATCCACATAAAAGAGCTGCATAGCTTAATAGCATCATACTTACGTGCATCATTAACCACTGAGATTGTAGAGCGGGTACTAATATAGCGGATTGATGCATTTCGGTTGAAAGACCCGACGTGGCGAAACCTTGGGTAAAAATAGCACTTGGCGCGGTTATTACGCTTAAATAATTTTTATTATTTCGTATTTTAGGAATCATATGAATAATGGAGAAACTCCATGAAAGGAAGATTAATGACTCATATAAATTACTTAATGGGGAATGACCCGAATAAATCCAACGAATAACTAATAATCCTGTTATAGATAAAAAGGTAGCTATCATACCTCTTTCCGATGAATTGCGTAATTCTACGATTTCGTGGACTAATAAGGTCATAAAATGAATCGTAATCACAATTGAAATAATCGAAAAAGAGATATGAGTTAATATATGTTCTAAAGTTGCAAATATCATAAAAAGGGCGGGGGTTCTCCATTATAGAATTAAAATCGAGAATTAAATATATTATAGGATCCGCTGTGTCCCTTTTAGGGGATGCCGCCACTCGGACTCGAACCGAGATGCTCTAGCACTGCTTCCTAAGAACAGCGTGTCTACCAATTTCACCATGGCGGCTTATTTGAAATATTAATAAATAATAGTCAATTCATGTTGAATGGTCAAGATTCAAGGATTCAATATAGTTAGTAAACATTAGAACCGATGAAATAAAGACTTATTTAAATTAAGATTTGAATGTTTACTAAGTATCGCCGTAGGGTTTAGCTTTAAGAATCAACTTTCATGTATCTAGTTTAGAATGTCAAAATGGAGTTATACCAAAACAGTCAGAACTAAATAGTTTTGTTCCGGGTCGAGTTATAGAACTAAAAATCATCCTTTTTTTATTTTTAGATGATTTTTTAATTAATGTATTGAAAATTAAAAAGATTAATTAAAAAAATTAATGTCATATTTATCGTAATTTTATTCGAGGCATTTTTCTAAAAATTTCGATATCTTAGTATCATTAATAATACTCTTCGTAATTTCTTATAAATACTATCTAGTAACTATACTTCTAATTAAGTTTTGGGCTAGGCATATAACAAAAAACTTTTTCTCTATCAATTAAATATTCTATTGTGAAAATTTAATTGATAGAGAAAAATTAGAATACTTAGTACTATACTAAGAGGCCAGTAAACATAAGAATTATTATTTACTATATAACACACCACAGCAGTTAGTTCTAACTAATATTGATATTAATAAGTTCTTAATGGTATGTCGATTTAGATTATTCCAAAATTTTATTACTTGTTTGTTGCACAAAAAAACTTTTTGAATGCCCAGTGGAAACCGATTTAGCTAAAGAAAGAGCTTTTACTGCCGTTAAATATCCCTTCTTCTTCCAAATATTTCTACGAATACGTTTTTTTGATCGAGAAATACGTTTTTTTGGAACCGCCATTCAAAAACAAAATACTAATTTTTATTATTGTATGTGAAAGACATATATTTAGATCGTTTTTTCGTCATTATCCATACTTATCCCATGGATAATAAATACTTTGTTCAAAACCTGTAAAACATATCATAATTATATAAATATAATTCTATCTAATTATATAATATATATGTAAATATGTAAAAATAAATATATACATATATACAAAATATACCAAAAGATTATGAATTATCTATACGTATCCATGTATATATACCTATGCCATATCACATATCTATCTAGGGCTAAATGAAATAGATAATAAATTTTTTTTTTTTTATTTTTTTTGTTGATTTCTTTTATTATTGTTCTTTTGGTTGGTGGATTTTAAACAATTAAATTTATAACAATAAAAAAACAAATATTTTTTTATGGAACAAACATATCAATACGCATGGATAATACCCTTTCTTTCACTTCCAGTTACTATGTCAATAGGATTTGGACTTCTGTTTATTCCTACAGCAACAAAAAATATTCGTCGTATGTGGGGTTTTACTAGTGTTTTACTGCTAAGTATAACTATGGCCTTTTCGGCCAGTCTGTCTATTCAGCAAATAAATGGAAGTTTTATCTATCAATATTTATGGTCTTGGACTATCAATAATGATTTTTCCTTAGAGTTTGGACACTTGATCGATCCACTTACTTCTATTATGTTAATACTAATTACTACTGTTGGAATCATGGTTCTTATTTATAGTGACAATTATATGTCTCATGATCAAGGATATTTTAGATTTTTTGCTTATATGAGTTTTTCTAATACTTCCATGTTGGGATTAGTTACTAGTTCCAATTTGATACAAATTTATATTTTTTGGGAACTCGTGGGAATGTGTTCATATTTATTAATAGGTTTTTGGTTTACACGACCGGTTGCAGCAAGTGCTTGCCAAAAAGCCTTTATAACTAATCGTGTAGGAGACTTTGGTTTATTATTAGGAATCTTAGCTTTTTATTGGATAACTGGCAGTTTAGAATTTCGGGATTTGTTCAAAATAGTTAATAACTTGATTCATAGTAATGGGGTTAATTCTACATTTGTTACTCTCTGCGCCTTTTTATTATTCGTCGGCGCAATTGCTAAATCTGCACAATTCCCTCTTCACATATGGTTACCTGATGCTATGGAGGGGCCCACCCCTATTTCGGCTCTTATACACGCTGCTACCATGGTAGCAGCGGGAATTTTTCTTGTAGCTCGGCTTCTTCCTCTTTTCAGAGTTATACCTTACATAATGAATTTCGTTTCTTTAATAGGCATAATAACAGTACTATTAGGAGCTACTTTGGCTCTCGCTCAAAGAGATATTAAAAGAAGTTTAGCCTATTCCACAATGTCTCAACTGGGTTATATTATGTTAGCTCTAGGTATAGGTTCTTATCGAGCTGCCTTATTCCATTTAATAACTCATGCCTATTCTAAAGCTTTATTGTTTTTGGGATCCGGATCCATTATTAATTCTATGGAACCTATTGTTGGATATTCACCCGATAAAAGTCAGAATATGGTTCTTATGGGCGGTTTAACAAGATATGTTCCAATTACAAGAACTACTTTCTTATTAGGTACACTTTCTCTTTGTGGTATTCCGCCTCTTGCTTGTTTTTGGTCCAAGGATGAAATTATTAATGATAGTT